ATGCAACGATGATTCTTTTCTACAAATCATAAAGACATTGGTACACTATATTTTATTTTCGGAGCTTGATCAGGAATAGTTGGAACGTCACTAAGATTAATTATTCGAGCAGAATTAGGTCAGCCAGGAACCTTAATTGGCAATGATCAAATTTATAATGTTGTAGTTACAGCTCACGCATTTGTTATAATTTTCTTTATGGTCATACCAATCATAATTGGAGGATTTGGTAATTGACTTGTACCTTTAATATTAGGAGCCCCTGATATAGCATTCCCTCGAATAAATAATATAAGATTCTGACTTCTCCCTCCTTCTTTAACTTTACTACTAATAAGAGGAATAGTAGAAAGAGGTGTAGGTACAGGATGAACTGTTTACCCCCCTTTAGCAGCTGCCATTGCCCATGCAGGTGCCTCTGTAGATTTAGGTATTTTCTCTCTTCATTTAGCGGGGGTATCTTCTATTTTAGGAGCCGTTAACTTTATAACAACTGTTATTAATATACGGTCATTTGGTATGAGTATGGATCAAATACCTTTATTTGTTTGATCAGTTTTTATTACTACCATTCTTCTACTCCTCTCGCTTCCTGTGTTAGCTGGGGCTATTACTATATTATTAACAGACCGAAACTTAAATACTTCATTCTTCGACCCTGCTGGGGGTGGGGATCCTGTTCTTTATCAACACTTGTTTTGATTCTTTGGACATCCTGAAGTTTATATTTTAATCTTACCTGCCTTCGGAATAATTTCACATATTGTCAGACAAGAATCTGGTAAAAAGGAATCATTTGGTACTTTGGGTATAATTTATGCTATAATGGCTATTGGCATTTTAGGCTTTATTGTATGAGCTCATCACATGTTTACAGTTGGAATAGATGTAGATACTCGAGCATATTTTACATCAGCTACTATAATTATTGCTGTGCCTACTGGAATTAAAATTTTTAGATGACTTAGAACTCTTCACGGCACTCAAATTAACTATAGACCTTCTATACTATGGGCCCTAGGATTTATTTTCTTATTCACAGTAGGAGGTCTTACAGGAGTAGTTTTAGCAAACTCTTCCATTGATATTATTCTTCACGACACATACTATGTGGTAGCCCACTTTCATTACGTTCTTTCTATAGGAGCTGTATTTGGAATTTTCGCCGGCATTGCCCACTGATTCCCCTTATTTACCGGACTTTCATTAAATCCTAAATGAATAAAAATTCATTTTACTATTATATTTATTGGTGTAAATATTACTTTCTTTCCTCAACACTTTTTAGGACTAAATGGCATGCCTCGTCGTTATTCTGACTACCCCGATGCATACACTACGTGAAATATTGTCTCTTCTATAGGATCAATAGTATCACTTATTGCTATACTAATTTTTATAATTGTAATTTGAGAAGCACTTATCTCAAATCGACCTGTTCTATTTTCTCCTTTCCTTCCTTCTTCTATTGAATGAAACCACTCTTACCCACCTGCAGATCACTCATACATAGAAATCCCCCTAATCTCTAACTTCTAAAATGGCAGATAGATGTATAGGATTTAAGCTCCTACTAGGAAGGCTTCTCTTCTTTTAGAAAATTACTAAACATATTTACTTATTAATGGCAACATGGACTTATTTAGGATTCCAAGACAGAGCTTCTCCATTAATAGAACAGTTAATCTTCTTTCATGACCATATTATAGTTGTTCTTATTATAATTATTACTTTCGTAGGGTATATACTGGCATCCGTTCTGAATAACTCTTTTATCAACCGTTATATACTTGAACATCAAACTATTGAGTTAATTTGAACAGCTGTTCCGGCTATTATCCTCATTTTTATTGCCCTTCCTTCTTTACGACTTCTTTATCTTCTAGATGAAGTTAATAATCCTTCTATTACACTTAAAACGGTAGGACATCAATGATATTGAAGATATGAATATTCTGATTTTCTCGACATTGAATTTGATTCGTATATAACCCCTTCTAACGAACTAGAATCTTCTGGATTCCGTCTCCTTGATGTAGACAATCGAACAGTTCTTCCTATAAATACTCAAGTTCGCATTGTAATTACAGCAGCCGATGTAATCCACTCTTGAACTGTTCCCGCCTTAGGAGTGAAGGCCGATGCTATTCCAGGGCGATTAAACCAAACTAGATTTATGATTTCACGACCAGGATTGTTTTATGGACAATGTTCAGAGATTTGTGGGGCGAATCACAGATTCATGCCCATTGTAATTGAAAGAGTTGATACAAACTCCTTCTTAAACTGAATTTCTTCCTATTCTGACTCACCCGATGACTGAAAGTAAGTGTAGGTCTTTTAAACCTATTATAGTAGCCGCCTACTTCTGGTGAAAGAAATTAGTTAAATTATAATATTAATTTGTCAAGTTAAAGTTATCTTCTTCTAGATATTTCTTAGTGCCTCAAATAGCCCCTTTAATATGACTTTACCTATACTGCTTCTTTTTGCTAAGATTAATTGTATTTATATCAATTAATTATTTCATTAAACCCTATGAAAAGATTAATCTTAAAACTGATTTGCTCTCTACCCCTCCTCAGCCCACTTGAAAATTATAGCTAATCTATTTTCTATTTTTGAACCTTCCTCAAGAATTCTTAACCTATCCTTAAATTGAGTATCTACCCTACTAGGTCTTTTATTTATTCCATATCTTTTTTGGGCCTCTCCTTCACGTTGATCTTTATGCTGAAGGGATATTATTTTTACACTTCATAAGGAATTTAAAGCACTGTTAAATGTACACTGCACAGGATCAACTATATTCTTTGTCTCATTATTTTCCCTAATTGTATATAATAATTTCTTAGGTCTTTTACCGTACGTATTTACAAGATCTAGACATATAGCAATAACTCTTGCTCTCTCTTCACCTTTATGAGTTACTTTGATAATTAGAGGCTGAATCAACCATACTCAGCACATATTTGCCCATCTCGTCCCCCAAGGAACACCTTCGGTCCTTATACCATTTATAGTTCTAATTGAAACAATTAGTAATGTCATTCGGCCCGGAACTTTAGCTGTGCGACTGGCCGCCAATATAATTGCAGGACACCTACTTTTAACACTCTTAGGTAATACTGGTCCTTCTATAACATCTTCTATTATTCTATCAGTTCTTATTTTTTCTCAAATTCTTTTACTAACCTTAGAAGCTGCCGTTGCAATTATTCAATCTTATGTATTTGCTGTTCTAAGAACTCTCTATACTGGAGAAATTAACTAATGACATCACACATGGATTTCATCCTTACCATTTAGTAGACATAAGACCATGACCTCTAACGGGTTCAATTAGTGCAATAATATTAACTACAGGATTAATTAAATGATTTCATCAATATAATGCAAGACTTTTGATTTTAAGATTTGTTGCTATTTTACTCACTATATACCAATGATGACGTGATATTACTCGAGAAGGAACATTTCAAGGACTTCATACCTCAGTAGTAGTGAAAGGCTTGCGATGAGGAATAATCCTTTTTATTGCATCAGAAGTTCTATTTTTCTTTTCTTTCTTCTGAGCTTTCTTTCATAGAAGATTAGCCCCAACAATTGAAATTGGAATAAACTGACCTCCCTATGGCATCCAGCCTTTTAACCCCTTTCAAATTCCTTTACTTAATACTACTATCTTACTATCCTCAGGGGCTACTGTAACTTGGGCTCACCACGCCATCATAGAATCAAATCATAGTCAGGCTATCCAAAGACTTGGGCTAACAATTATCTTGGGATTTTACTTTTCTGCCCTCCAAGCATTCGAGTATGTAGAAGCCCCTTTTACTATTGCCGACTCTGTATTTGGCTCGACTTTTTTTGTTGCCACTGGATTCCATGGGCTACATGTGATTATTGGCACCTCATTTCTACTTATTTGTTTTTTTCGATTATTTTTCTGTCATTTTTCATCTAACCATCACGTAGGATTCGAAGCAGCTGCATGATACTGACATTTTGTTGATGTAGTATGACTATTCCTTTATGTATTCATTTACTGATGAGGAGGTTAATTTTTTTAATATAATAAAGTATATCTGACTTCCAATCAGAAAGTCTAGCTTCTAGAAAAAATAATTCTTATTATAACATGTTTTTCTCTTCTAACTATTATTATTTGCTATATTGTTATAACATTAGCATCACTTATTTCAAAGAAAACTATTATCGATCGAGAAAAAAACTCTCCCTATGAATGTGGCTTTGATCCTAAAGGATCGGCACGATTCCCATTCTCTTTACGATTTTTTTTAATTGCTGTAATTTTTTTAATTTTTGATGTAGAAATTACTCTTTTACTTCCCCTAGCGTCTATTTTTAATGCTACTAAAATAGCTTCTTGACTTCTTACTGGAACTCTTTTTTTATTAATTCTTTTAGTGGGTCTTTACTACGAGTGGGTCCAAGGGGCATTAGAGTGGTCAAAATAATTCTAAGGCTATAGTCAAATATTATGACATATGAGTTGCATTCATAAAGTGTTTTATAAACTAGCTTTAACTTTATTAGAAAGCGAAATTTATTGCATTTAGTTTCGACCTAAACTTTGGCCCCTAGGCCTCTAATAATTGATCGAAACCAAAATAGAGGTACATCACTGTTAATGATGAAATTGAAGTCCACTTCCAATCAAGGGAATATTATGACAAAAAAAGAAGCTTCTAACTTTTTTTTAAGCGGTTAAATTCCGTTTATATTCTTGTTTTTATAGTGTAGTTAACACATTACATTTTCGTTGTAAAACCGAAATAGTTATTTCTAAAAACTCTTCTCTTTTTAATATTTTAGACTCAAAGTAATTATTACATCTTAAGCGCCACAAGCTAACGTCTTTTTCTTAAACTATTTGAGTTATTCACAGAGTTAGCACTCTCTTTTGCAGCTTCAATGCAATATTCTTTATAAATTATGTAAATTAAACTACTATAATTATAAAAACAATAATAGCAACTACTAGCACTTTTAAAAAAACCTTAATCCTGTTTAATTGCATAAGATTTAAAAGACTAAATATATACGAAAGCAAGTAAAATAAACCTTGTCCACCATAAAATTCAAACCAACCTTTATCAAGGACCTTTTCTATATAATTACCTCTTTTAAGGCTTTTTTCTCTAAGTTTAAAAGTTCTTAACATTGGTATAAATCATATTGAGCCTATTATAACAACTGCTTTATAGTTATATAAACTTTTTAAAGTATAGTCTACCCTTATAATATTCAGTATATACCCAATCAAACCTCCTAAAATACTTACTAGCATAACAAGCATTTTTATAAATCCTCTTAGACAAATTATATAACACTCTGGGAACAGGCTTCAACTTAGCAAAGAGCCTCCTAAAATAGCTCCTACCCCTAACCCGCATATTGAATTAGTTATTGTATAATCTTCGTCAGATAAATTTGAAATCGACCTTAAATTATATTCTCCTCTAATAGAATAGTAAATTAAACGCAAAGTGTATATTACTGTTAGACCAGTAGCTAATACGTACAGAATTAATGCAATAAAATTAATCCATCTCTTAAAAGCCACTTCCAAAATTATATCTTTAGAATAAAATCCAGCTATAAAAGGAAATCCACATAAAGCTAAATTAGCAATTGTTGTATAAGATACTGTTAAAGGCATAAATTTAACTAAATTTCCTATAAATCGAATATCTTGATACCCTCCTACTCTATGAATTACTACTCCAGCACATATAAAAAGAAGAGCTTTGAACAAAGCATGACTTAGTAAATGGAAAAAAGCCAGGTCAACATATCCCAGAGACAAAATACTTAGTATAACCCCCAACTGTCTTAAAGTAGACAGAGCAATAATTTTTTTTAAATCATACTCAAAATTAGCTCCTAACCCGGCTATAAATATTGTTAAACATGAAATAATTAATAAACTCCTTTGCACAACTGAACCTTCTAAAGCCCCCCTAAATCGAATTATCAAATACACTCCTGCAGTTACCAGCGTCGAAGAATGAACCAAAGCTGAAACTGGAGTGGGAGCTGCCATTGCAGCCGGAAGTCAAGCAGAAAACGGAATTTGAGCCCTTTTAGTCATAGCTGAAATTATTAAAAAAACTTTTAATAAAACTCATTCTTCTCCTATATAATACCTATAAAAAAAAAAATTTCACCCACCTAACTTTCTTATTAAACCGATTCTCAATAAAATGGCTACATCGCCAACACGATTAGATAAAATAGTAAGCATACCCGCATTAGCAGATTCTTCATTGCTATAGTAAATTACTAGTGCATATGAGACAAGCCCCAGCCCATCCCATCCTAAAAGGATCCTAATTAAGTTCGGACTCAAAACTATAAATCTTATTGACAAAACAAATGCTAATACAAGGTATATAAAACGATTAGAAGTTTTATCTTCTGCTATATATCTCCCACTATAAAATAACACACTTCCAGAAATTACAAAAACAAATCCTATAAATAATAGGGAGACTCAGTCTAATACTAAAGTAAATACTATTCTTCTTCCTATTAATCTAAAAAGTTCTCACTCAATAACATCTATTACCCCATTTTTAATTTTTATTAAAGCTGTAATAATACAAATTCTTGAGCTTGTTATTAAACCTAATATCCTAATTTCATGTATAGAAATTTTACAAATCATTCTTTTTACAAAAGACTACTTAAATAGCTACTAAAGTTCTATTTAAAATTATAATATTTAGTGGCAGCCAGTGTAAGAGTAACCTTAGATACTCCCTTACTTTGCCTGAACAACAAGAATATAAAGAGTTGTAAAACACCCCATGTTGACTTAATCTATATATATATAAAGTATACCTAGCTCTAAAAAATGATAAAAGCCTAATTCCTAAAATAGAAATTTTTCTTCATCTCAATACAGCTAAGATTAGTATAATTTCACCAGCTAAGTTCAAAGAAGGAGGTCTTGCTATGTTTCTCACACTTAGCAAAAACCACCAAAGACCTATTCTAGGTATAAAAGACAATAATCCTTTACTAACTATTAATCTACGACTTCCAGTCCGCTCATACACTATATTAGCCAAACAAAATAATCCCGAGGAACATAAGCCATGCCCTACTATCAGAATTACACACCCAGCTAATCCCCATCACCTAAAAATCATAATCCCACATAGTACTAAAGATATATGAACTACTGAAGAATAAGCAATTAAAGATTTTATATCTACTTGGCGCATACATATTAAACTTACATAAATTCCACCAATAATTCTTAATCTTACTCATAACCAAGAAAATTCTTTACTAATCAACTGGAACATGACAAGTACCCGGATTAAACCATAACCTCCTAATTTCAGGAGAACTCCAGCTAAAATCATAGAACCTGCAATTGGAGCTTCAACATGAGCCTTAGGCAACCATAAATGAAATATAAATATAGGAAGTTTAACTAAAAAGGCAACTACGGTTCTTACATACCAGAAGCTATTTAAATACCTGATTCCTCTTAAAGGATCTCTTAAATTAATGATTAACCTTCCAATTATTGAATAATAAATAAGCAACGATACTAACAAAGGTAAAGAAAACGCCAAGGTGTAAAATAACATGTAGATTCCTGCTTGAATTCGCTCAGGCTGATACCCTCACCCTAAAATTAGAATTAAAGTAGGAATTAATGAAGCTTCAAATCTAATATAAAACATTAAATAATCTATCGAAGAAAAAGTTAATATTAGAAACAACAATAAGATAATATTCGTTACAATAAAGCCCCCCTTAAAAGCTTTTAAATTGTTAATCTTTTGACTAGAAATTAAAATTAAAGACACAATTCAAACCCTTAATATAACTATAATATAACCAATATAATCTAACCCAAGATTAAATCCTAATCTAAATATATAAAAATTATGGTAGCATTTAACCCTTATTAAAAACCTAATAAAGAATATTCCCACTTGAACAACTTTTCACTCTTTGTTAAATTTTATCAATAAAACTAAAGGAATAATAAACTTTAACATTCTAACAAATTAAATCTTGAAAAAATATCATTTCCATGCCTCCGTACTACTAGAATCAACATAGTTAGTCCTAAGGCCCCCTCACAAGCAGCAAGAGTTAAAAAAAATAAAGAAAAATACACCTCACTCCCAATCAAAGCCAACTGCGTTCTTATAAGTCAAAAAACTCCAAGTATTATAAACTCAAGTCTTAATAAAGAATTTAACATATGTTTATTGTAAGAAATAAACCCTCAGCACCCGCAAAAAATCATAATCATGGGGATATAAATCATTACTCTTATAATATTTATCATTAGTTTTAATAGTTTAACATAAAACTTTGGTCTTGTAAACCAAAAATGAAAATTTTTTCTTAAAACTTCAGAGAAAAAGAAAGAAACTTTATCTTTAGTTCCCAAAACTAATATTTTACTTAAACTATTCTCTGTTATGATTTTCTTTTTCATCCCCTCTATTTTAATTCTATCATTTTTATTCACTCGCCTTACTCACCCTTTATCAATAGGATTAACTTTGCTTATCCAAACCATTTTAATTTCCCTGACTACCGGATTATCTACTTATTCTTATTGGGTTTCCTATATCTTGTTTATAATTTTTTTAGGAGGCATATTAGTACTATTCATTTATGTAACTTCCTTAGCTTCTAATGAATCATTTCATTTTTCATACTCTATCTTAACTGTTAGCATGGTATTTTTAATCCTAGCTGTACCATTGACTTTATTCTGAGATCCCCTCCTTAATAGATTTATAACCCAGCTTCCCCTGTCCTCTCTAAACATAGAATCTTCTAATGTCTTCATCATCAGCTGAATTTATAGAATCAACCTGATAAACTTTACTTTATTTATTATTTTATATTTACTTTTAACTTTAATTGTTGTAGTAAAGATTACCAATTTATTTAAGGGTCCTTTACGATTATCGCCCTAATGGCAACACCTATTCGAAAATCCCACCCCCTATTTAAAATTATTAATAATTCTTTAGTAGATATGCCTCTCCCATCAAATATTTCAACTTTTTGAAATTTTGGCTCATTATTAGGCTTATGTTTGGTAATTCAAATTGCCACTGGACTTTTTTTGGCTATGCACTACACGGCCCATATTGATCTAGCATTTTCTAGAGTAGCCCATATTTGTCGAGATGTAAATTATGGATGGCTTTTACGCACTATACATGCTAATGGAGCCTCATTCTTTTTTATTTGTATTTACATTCACATTGGACGAGGAATTTATTATGGCTCTTATATAATTTTCCACGCTTGAATAGTAGGAGTTGTAATTTTATTTATAGTTATAGCAACAGCTTTCTTAGGCTACGTACTCCCATGAGGTCAAATGTCGTTTTGAGGTGCCACAGTAATTACTAATCTTTTTTCTGCTATCCCATACATCGGAGGAGATCTAGTTCAATGAATCTGAGGAGGATTTTCAGTTGATAATGCAACTCTTACTCGATTTTTTACCTTCCATTTTGTTCTCCCTTTTATTATCGCAGCAATAACTATTATTCATATTTTCTTTCTACATCAATCAGGGGCTAATAATCCATTAGGAGTTTCAAGACAATTGGACAAGGTCCCATTCCACCCATACTTTACCTTTAAAGATATCGTAGGGTTTATTGTTATATTTACTTTGTTATTGACCCTATCTCTTTTAAATCCCTATCTCCTAGGAGACCCAGATAATTTTATCAGAGCAAATCCCCTAGTAACCCCTGCTCACATTCAACCAGAATGATACTTTCTATTCGCTTATGCAATTTTACGATCTATTCCTAATAAATTAGGAGGAGTAATTGCACTAGTAGCATCCGTTGCAATTATCATAATTTTACCTTTCACCCATACATCAAACTTTCGTAGACTAACTTTTTACCCCCTCAATCAATTTATATTCTGAACACTCGTGTCAGTATTAGTGTTACTTACTTGAATTGGAGCTCGACCAGTAGAAGAGCCCTATGTTATTACAGGACAAATTTTAACAGTCACTTATTTTTCTCTATTTATTATTAACCCCTTACTACTCATAGCATGAGATAAAATACTAAAATGATTGTTTAGTTTATTTAAAATAGATATTTTGAAAGTATCAGAAAAGAAAAAATCTTAACAATCTATTAATATATCATTTTAATTATAACTTATAAGTTGAGGACAAAACATAAGGATTTAAGACCAAGAAAGAATAATAAATAGTTAATAGACACTGGTAAGAAACTTTTTCAGGCCAAATATATTAATTTATCATAACGGAGTCGAGGCAAAGTACCTCGAACTCAAACAAAGATAAAGGCTAATAACATAGACTTTAAATAAAACATAATCCTAGACGGCCTCCTACCTAAAAAAACAATAACAAATAGAACCCTTATAAAAAGAATCCTTGAATACTCTGCTATAAAAATCAGTGCAAACCCTCCTCTTCTATATTCAGTATTAAATCCCGATACTAGCTCAGACTCCCCTTCGGCAAAATCAAATGGAGTACGATTGGTTTCAGCTAAACAAGAAGCAAATCAAATTAATCTTAATGGAAAAGACATGAATACAAATCACACATAACTTTGGTACTTTACAAATAATTCCAATCTAAACCCCCCTAGTAATATAATATATGATAACAAAATTAAAGCTAATCTTACTTCATAAGAAATGGTCTGAGCTACACTACGAAGACTTCCAAGTAACGAATATTTACAATTAGAAGCCCAACCAGCTACTATCACTCTATAAACACCCATCCCTAAACAACAAAAAAAGAATAAAATTCTTAAATTAAAGCTTACCAATCCTACATCATAAGGTATTACTCTTCATACTAATAAAGATAAAAACAATCTAAATACAGGACATAAATAATAAATAATAAAATTAGATATAATTGGTATAGTCTGCTCTTTTCTAAATAACTTAATTGCATCTGAGAAAGGCTGCAGAAGCCCTATGTACCCTACTTTATTAGGACCTTTACGAATTTGAATATAGCCTAAGATCTTACGTTCAAGTAAAGTAACAAATGCTACTCCAATAAGTACACAAATAACTAAGATAATATAATTTACAATCTCCACCATTAACATAAAACAATTAGATCTAATTACTTTACTATTTATAGAACTTAATTCTATTTAACTAGATCCTAAATCTAGTACATATTATCTGACAAAATAGCATTTCACTCTGAAAAAAATTTTTGACTATCCAATCCTTTCGTACTAAGATACTCACTTATTATCTAGAAGATAGAAACCGACCTGGCTCCCGCCGGTCTGAACTCAGATCATGTAAAATATTAAAGGTCGAACAGACCTTCTTTTATAGCTGCTGCACTATAAAGACATTTTAATTCAACATCGAGGTCGCAAACTTCTCCTTTGATAAGGACTCTCAGGAAAAATAACGCTGTTATCCCTAAAGTAACTTGATCTTAAAATCCTTATAAAGGATCAATTATTTACATAAACAAATATAATTGTTAATTTTAATAGCAGTTATTTTCATTATACCATTGTCGCCCCAACAAAATAAATCCTCTGGAATTTATTTTTATATAAAAATATATAAAATCTTTAAATTTATAAAGCTTTATAGGGTCTTATCGTCCCTCTAGATCATTTAAGCCTTTTCACTTAAAAGTTAAATTCAATGATAATATGAGAGACAGCTTCTTCCTTGTCCAACCATTCATACAAGTTTTCAATTAAAAAACTAATGATTATGCTACCTTTGCACGGTCAAGATACCGCGGCTATTTAATAATTTTTATCAGTGAGCAGGCTAGACTATAAATAATCTCATAATAGCCATGTTTTTGATAAACAGGCAAGAAGAATATTTGCCGAGTTCCTTTTATATTTCAAGAATTTATTACACTTACACTACCCTATTCTATTATTTTATTTTTACAATATACTTTACTAATATAATCATTATCTCTTAATGTTTTTTATTTTCGTTGATGCTTTAATACTTAATAAAGATTATATAAACTGTTTTAAAAATAAATCTAAATTAAAACACTTTATTAACATGGCTACTCTTAAGCCTAGAAAGATTACTTTACATTTAATCTGTTATTTGATTTTTTTAGTGATAAGAAGCTAATCCCTCCTACCCTTTACTATTAAATAAATTAATACTTAATACTCAAATTATATTTTATTCTTAAAGAACCAGATAATATAAGGCTCGTCTGACGTTTCATCTTTAATATTAAATTTTAAATTTTTATATTACAAAAACTAATTTAAAATATTAGCTATCCTTAATTCGGGAATTACAGCTATACCTGAAGTAATTTGATTATCCCTGATACACAAGGTACAACTTTTAAAGTTTACTTAAATCTTTTAAACTATTTAATATTATTTCCTATTCAGTACTTATTGACTATAGCCTTAAAAAAATTTTATTAATAAATACTTTTATATTGATTTTATTAATTTTTGAAAATATTAACTAACTCTATAAAATAACAATACATTAAAATTCAAAGCATATTGACTCGCACAATAAAACTTCTCAACGTAAGTGAGACGCTGCACTTTATCCAGCTCTGCTTTGTTCCTATCCAGGCTCACTTTCCAGTAAGCCTACTATGTTGCGACTTATCTCATCTTAAAATGAAAGCGACGGGCGATATGTACACGATTTAGAGCCTATATCTAATAAGCATATTAAACTTATTTTACAATCAAATCCTCCTTCCAAGTAGTATTTAAATTACTTATTCGTAATAAATAAATTTTATTGTAACCCATTTTAACTCAAACATAAGCTGCACCTTGATCTAATATATTTAACATTATTAAACATCCTAGTAATTAATTCTATAAAAATTACCTAATAATGATGGTATACATACTATACAAATTTGAGCAAGATTATTCGTGGTTTATCGATTTAAAAACAGGTTCCTCTGACTAGACTAAATCACCGCCAAGTTTTTCAAATTTTTAGAACATAACTATTATTACTTAGGCTTATATAAATTGATTTCTGGTATAATAGGGTATCTAATCCTAGTTTAGATCCAGTTTTTTATTGCTTCAGCTTTTATTGACTACTACTCATAACTCCACAAAAGAAAAACTAATTTCACTTTTTTTTCTTCTAGATTTCTATCAATTATAATTCTATTCGCTTAACAATAAGCCGATACTTCTTATTTAACTCTAAAGTGTAACCGCGACTGCTGGCACAGTATTGATCAAGCTTTAACGTATTGCTAAATCTTAAGTTATTAGATTGTCTAATATTATATGCTGAGAATTTCTGATTAATAGCCTAACTACTATTGCCTTAACGGCTCGCCTTTGACTACCGCTAGCTACTCGCTTTAACCTTCATACAAATTCAATACAAATCACAAGAAATAAAGATATAATCAAACTTTAATAGCTCATCATGTGTGTTTAATTTATAACCTAAGTTATATATCTTCAACTTAAAAAAGAATAAATGTAATATCATATAAGGCTTATAATATATATATTTACATTATATGCTTTACAATAAACTATATGTATAGATAAAATTAAAAATACAAAACAAAAATACTATAAACCATACTAATTTCTAAACAAAATGTAAAGTGAATATTACAGTATACTTAGATAATAAAAATATAATCAAAAGAAAAACTAAAAATTAACTTCATATAGAACACTATTAAACTTACATGGTTTTTATAAAAAAGCTTTGTACTTCATTTAAGTTTTTATAAAGCATACTATTATATAAAAAGAAAGTTCTACAATTCAATTAAGGGCCTGCCCGGCCCGAGTGATCTAAAGAACTTCTAGCCTAACAAATGGTTAGAGGGTACTACAATCCATTAACTCTCTCCTGCGGTATGGATTGCAGTACCCTCTAACCATTTACTAGTATAAGGAGCTAAATGATGGGTGTTATAACCAGTTAACAGTGTATAAGTAATTTAATCAATTTCATATTAAATTATAAATTATTATATAACATTAATTGTGTATATATATATATCCATGTACAACTGCGTGCTAATACGTTCACGTGCAAATATACTTTTAACTACTACTGCAGCCTCAAATCATACCTTAGTGCAAATTTAAATTGTTATTAACCCATGAACTTTAAATTTTACCGCCCTCTTATATACAGGTAATTTTAACTCTCCCCACTATTAAAAATTTAATCTATAATACCGTAAATTTTTAATTCTTTTATTTTCAACTATTTCTTTCTTATTAGATAATTTAAAATTTCCCAAAGCAATTACTTACAATATAGTGCCTGATTTAAAAGGGTAGCTTTGATAGAGCTAATTATGTAGTAATTCTACCTATATTATACGTAACGGATTTACACCATCCCCCTAAAGATCAAAACTTTATGTGCTCTATACACCAACGAATAAATTTAAAGATAAGCTAAATTAAGCTAATGGGCTCATACCCCGTAAATGAAAGTACAACCTTTCTCTTTTTAATGACCTTTCCAATTTCTTATTTACTTTTTTTTTCTACCCTATTAACAGGAACCCTTCTATCAATTTCCTCTACCTCTTGATTTGGAGCTTGACTAGGATTAGAACTAAATTTGCTTTCTTTTATTCCACTTATTACTACTAAGATATCCCCCTTTCTCTCTGAAGCAGCTATTAAATATTTTTTAGTCCAAGCCCTTGCTTCTACTATTTTAATTATATCAAGATCTTTATACATATGCATACCTGACTTTTCTTACTCCTTAATCCTAATTTCACTAATAATTAAACTCGGTGCAGCCCCAGTTCATTTTTGATTCCCCCAAGTCATTGAAGGCCTATCATGACCGCAAGCTTTTATTCTTCTCACAATTCAAAAGATAGCCCCTATATTCTTAATTTCTTATTTAACTTTTACTCCTACACTAGCACTTATAATTACTTCTATGGCTTTGCTCTCTTCTGTCGTAGGCGCTGTGGGAGGATTAAACGTTATAAAATTACGTAAACTTATAGCTTTCTCTTCTATTAATCACATGTCCTGAATATTAATTGCTATATCCCTTAATGACATAATATGATTAATTTACTTTTTATTTTACTGTTTCACTTCAGGATCAGTAATTATTTTGTTGTATTCTACCCACACTTACACTATCTCAAATGTCTTAAACCAAAACAACAAAAGAGCAATTTTATCAATTTTAATTCCAATAAATTTATTATCTTTAGGAGGGCTTCCTCCTTTTCTTGGATTCATCCCAAAATGAATTATAATTCAGTTATTTTCATCTAAAATAATAATTTTTATTCTCTTAATTCTTCTAATCTCAAGACTAATTACCCTGTACTTCTACCTTCGTCTTTTTATTCCGATAATTTTATTATCTTTCTCTTCCCTAACCTCAACTATAAAATCTACTCCGTTTATTCCCCAATCTCCTATTTTAGTTGTCTCTTCTTTCCTTAATTTATTTGGAATTCTTTTTCCGATCTCCTTTCTAGTTTAGGATTTTAAGTTATATTTAAACTAAAGGCCTTCAAAGCCTAAAAAAAAAGAAATCTTTTAAATCCTAAGTTCCAGTGTCTAGCACATCTTTAGATTTGCAATCTAATATTATATATTTTACTATAGAACCTAATAAGAGAGCTAATAGCTCGTTCTTAGATTTACAATCTAACGCCTAAACCTCGGCCACCTTATT